TTGTTTGACCCATTCCATAACATAAAAAAATTTGGAAATTCATCCAGTCAACACAATAATCATATTATATTCGTAGAAATAACAAAACGGATCCTTTGCTCCGATGTTTCAAACCACTCCATTCCTTTGTTTCTGATGATGTTTTTGAAGAATTGAATCCATTGATTGATTCATAGTATGGAGGGACTCCCCCGAAGCAAGAAGAAAGAAGGAATCAATTGATTTTCTGGATGACACAATATGGATTTCTATAGATGAGACATCCTGCAAATCATTTCGATACTAATCTTACTCTAGAAAAAGAAAAAAGAAAATTTCAAGCAAAAAAAAGACTCTTAATGCTCCAGATGAAATCTTGGATTTTTGCACATATCCCAATCCTTATTGATTATCTCATCGCGGTTAAAATTTTCTTTTTTTACTTTTTTTATAAGTTCGTTGAAGAAGTTTTATTTGCTCAGTAAGTTACTCCCACCCCTTTTTTTGTTTGTCCACTACTTCTTATGAATCGAAACAAACGAGTTCCGATAGAACTGGAAAATCAAATAAATAGTAATCTTTGACGAACAGGATCAAGAATCATTATTATTTCCACACAAGAAAAGGAATTTTCCACCCCTTTCTTGTGTGGAAGATTAGGAAGACGAGTAATCCCTCCTAGAATCATTTGTTCCTTTCATTTATCCGCGTGTATTCTCCTCCTACTTATGCCTATTATCTATTAGAATTCGATTCTATTAGGTACAAAAAAACTATTGATGCATTACATGGCATTTACAATCTGCCAATGGGAGGCCTAGCATAGTCACAACACTCCCATTTTGATTGAAAAAAAGAAGGGGGGATCAAGTAGTCTTCTTCGCAATATACATACTATTGCTAGGAATGGGATACAAGCAATTTACGGCATCTCGCAGAAAAACAGTATAAACAAAGCAAGCAAAACATTTTCCATGATTTTTTTGAATCATACATAATTGCATCGATCACAACAATTCGGCTCTTTTTACCAGCTTGATGAATCCGTGGATCTAGAAATTCATTTCGGACAATTGAACCTTCTCAAACTGTTTCTTTTTTAGAACCAAAAAGATTTGTGCCAGAATAACAGATGCCAAGAAGAACAACAAACCTTGGACACGTAATGGATCTTGAAGTACTATTTCTGCATCTCCCTGACCAAATCCACCCACATTGGGATTACTCGTTAATGGTTGATCAAGCTTGATAGATTCACCCTCTGAAACAAGAAGTTCTGGTCCTGGAGGTATAATATCAACCACTTGGTGTCCATCCGATGCGTCAGCTATGGTTATTTCATACCCCCCTTTTTCTTTACGTACTATTCTGCTTACTATACCTGCTGCTGTAGCATTATAGACTGTATTGTTACTCTTGTTCCCATCGGGATAAATCTGACCTCTTCCCCTGTTCCCACCTACATATATGGGATACTTTAAGAAGTGAACGTCTTTCTTAGTAGCAGGGTCCGGGGAAAGAATGGGAAAGACGATTTCACTATATTTCTGACCAGGAACAGGACCTACCACAAGAATATTTCTTTTAGTGGGGCGATAACTCTGAAAAGACAGATTGCCTATCTTTTCTTTCATCTCGGGAGAAATACGATCGGGGGGAGCTAATTCGAATCCCTCGGGTAAAATAAGAACAGCCCCCACATTCAAAGCCCCCTTTTTCCCATTAGCAAGAACTTGTTTCAGTTGCATATCATAAGGGATTCTAACAACTGCTTCAAATACAGTATCAGGAAGCACAGCTTGTGGAACCTCAATATCCACGGGCTTATTAGCTAAATGGCAATTGGCGCATACAATACGCCCAGTTGCTTCTCGTGGATTTTCATAACCCTGCTGCGCAAAAATGGGATATGCATTTGAAATAGATGTCCGAGTTATGACATATATCATGATCGATACGGAAATGAATCGAGTCATCTGTTCCTTTACCCAAGAAAAGGTATTTCTATTTTGCATGGTCCAATTATTGATCCCGGAAATTTCTACAATAAATTAGGTAGGTAGCTAGTATAGTTCCCTATCCACGATTCTGCCATTGTACTGGAGGGGGAATCCCTTAGACGGGTAGAAGTATAAAGAGTGAGTCAGATTAAAAATGGTTTGTTTATGTACGAAGTACCATTCGGATTTGATTGATATCGGCAGATCAAATGAGTTCTTCATTCATTCATTGAATGATAAACCACTACAAGTGAAGGAGATACACGATTTAAATAATGGAAGATCCAATATTTCAAAATTGTATCTAGAATGACTGGAAAAGTGGAAACAAGACCAGATATAATTTGATTGTTATGAGCAAATCCAAAATCTTTGTAGACCGAACCAATCATTAGTTCCCAACCATGGGGCGAGTGGAATCCGATACATAAATCAGTTAATAAAAGAATAGAAAAAGCTTTTATTGTGTCGCTTAAGTTATAGAGGAATTCCTGAACCCAAGAATTAAGAATGACAAGTTCTTCATTACCCAGAATAGAATAACCACTTAGAATAGCAAAACAGATTATATTTGTCGAGAAATGCAAAATTATATGGATATGATCTTCATTGTGCATTTTGACCAATTGTATTGTTTCTTTGTGGATTCCTATACGAAGCTTTTGTATCTGTGTCTCCGGGTACTCCTTTATCATTTCGTCCAACAAGAATAGTTGTTCTAATTCTATGAATCTTTCTAGAACGTTCTTCTCTTGAATATCATTCAAAAAAGTTTCGGATTGCCTTGTATTCCACCAATTAGTAACTAAAGGTTCCAGACTTTTATTAAATGAGAGAGAGATCCACCAGGGCAAAAAGACTATAGATGCAAGATATGGGAGGGGAGTCAATGCTTTCTTTTTTGGCACTTTTAATCTGTTCTGTAAATTGTTAATGAAACTGCTTCATTCGCCGACTCTATCTGATCCGATATTTCTATGAAGCATGAGTTCTATAACAAGGTATGGAACCTATGGATCGGATCTATTCCTTCTTTTTTTTTTTGAATTGTTTAGTCCTTGGATCTAGAAAGAATATAGAAATAGAATAAAGGTCCGTTTCGAATGAAGAAATAATCAAGTTCCCAGATATCTCAATTGGTCAAATTCGAACCAATTGTATCTTCATTTGTTCCTTTCGATGAATGCCCGAAAAACCACTTGAAGTAATGAATATTATTCGGATTTCGAGACGAAAGAACTCCCCCCGGATCAATCAATTATTTCGAAATGTTTCACTGGCTACCCACAGCCCAGGAATAATTGAGGGGATATTTCTGAAGAATATTGATGATGAAATCCGAAATGGGTGGCAAAACAAGAGATAAATTGAATAGTTATGAGAGATCCAATCGTTTGGTCATCAAGGAGCAAAAGAAAGGATAAAAAAAAAAGAAACATCGATTGACGAAAGAGAGATAATTTACGAGATACGATCCATCTGTATCTAACGTATCAATTCAAAATATTGGTCCTAAAAAGATGAATTCTATACTGTATTCCGAAATGTTCTGATATGTGTGATGAATACATACTTATTAGATTTGTTACTAGTATGAAAGAATTGAGTTTAGTTCCATATGTAAAAAAAAGAGTTTTTGTTTTGGTGGATAAAAATAGCTTCTTATTATGGTTGTTCCGTATTCGTCCGCCTGCTTTATTCTATGGGCCACAACACAACGGTATTACCAACGGAACGGGGGAAATAGAATCGAACATGTTTTGCTCGAATAAACGTTCCGAAGAAACTTCAGTTATATTAAAAAGGGGATTCCTGAGTTCCTTCCCTCATGCGGAGAAAGCATTCATTCTTCAGTTCATTTCAAAATACTTCAATTGGTACGCGCAAGAAATAGGCCGATTCAGCAGCTTTTTGTTCAATTTCTCGTGGAGTAAAATTCTCATCGGTACGAGTCAAGGGAATGGCTCCCTGGCCTCTGATTTCCATATAAAGGACACGACGAGGATAAAGACCCTCTTTAACTTCCATTCTGATTGACTGGATATCTCTCATAAGGAATCGAAGGAAGATGCGACGATTTATTCCAGGAAATCCCCAACGAAAAATACACACTATTCCTTCTTTTCTATCAAAAAGATCATAACCACTACCTACATTCCACGAAATTGTGCACCACAAATAGGAACTAATGAACAGACCAGCGATCCCATAGAAAGACATCACGATTCCTTGGGGAAAAAAAAGGATTTCCTGAGAGGGAAATACGGATATCAGATTCCTACCAAGATAACTGGAAGTTCCAACCAATAAGAATCCTAGTGAACCTAAAAAAAGGATACAGGCCCAGCAGAAATTACTTGTTTTTCGAGACCCCGTTATAAGTTCTATCCATATACGTTCGGATTGCCAGTTCATACTCGATCCAGTTGCATTCTATTGGAATTGAGAGAATAGAATAAGCCAAATGAATTTGACTTTACTTTTTTTGTTTTGATCCCGAAGTAACTCTCATCAACTAGCACTATTATGATGTAAACCATTAGGAGTAATTCATCGAATTGGTTAGATATAAAATAATAACATCCCCTTCATATGATCCCACTATGTATATCTACATACATATAGATACATTGACTTTCTATTTCAGATATTCGCTGATCTATTTGAAAACAAAAACAGCTATACCCACATATAATATACATGCATTTATCCATATATCATGGATCTGCATGCATAACAATAACAGCTTTTTTATTTGTGCTCGGAGGGAGTCACATGTCGTACCGTACCCTATTCCACTAAAAGATATCTGTATTATGATCCAAGTCCAAGTGTTAAAATAAATTGATGAGATTTGATCCCATCGGATCTAAACAATTTTGTTTTTTTGAACATGAAGAGATAAAGAAGCCATTGCAATTGCCGGAAATACTAGGCCCACTAAAGGCACAAAAATAGAGGGTAAATTGAAATCTGTCATAGAATAGGTGCCTCGATTTAATATTTGTACTTGTTAGAAATATATCTTATGATAAGTATATTTATTATAAGTATATAATAAGTGCAAGGAATGTAGAACTAAATAAGTGTACCTATTCATCTTTCTACACAAAATATATGTATGATAATCCGATTTTTTATTCTTGTTCTCCCGTCCTTATCTTATAATAAAGAGTTTCTTACGAGTTCCCTAAGGATTCGTTAGAATCCGATCCAACAGGGATTCATAGTAAAAAAAAAGGAGGTTCTCGGGAGATATAGATATAGAAATATGCAACATTTCTATTATAGATTTTCATTATTCTATATATTAATACGTAAGAAGGAAGGGAACATGAAATTCTTTTCATTTTCCCAATTCTATTCCGCGGAAGGAAGAATTCACTCTTTTCTCCTCTTTATTTTATAGAGGGTTCCTGATTTCTAATCATCAATAGGGGTAGGATAAAAAATCTGGAGAAAATAAAAATAAAAAAAGTAATTATCCGAAACTTCTGATTCTGACTATAGAACTTATGTCACCAAAGAAAACCCCATTCTTCTTATTTGGACTTTGATTGCGATGAACTAAAGTTCGCTACAAATAACTGAGCCTAGTACTAGTGCTCTACTTTAATTTTGAGTCAAGGGAAAGAAACCGTGTAGCTGAAATAACTCACTCAGAACACCTTTTAAAGGGTTACGTGGTACGATTGGATCAAATAAGCCCTTATGGAATGAATACTCAGCCGCTTGTGAACCCTCGGGTACTGTCTTATTCAATGTTTGTTCAATTACTCTTTTACCCGCAAATGCAATGTAGGCATTGGGTTCAGCAATAATGATATCTCCCAACATACCAAAACTGGCTGTCACTCCACCGGTTGTAGGAGATGTAAGGATTGATACATAGAATAACTTTTTATTTGATTGATAATCATATAAAGCGGAAGATATTTTAGCCATTTGCATCAAGCTCAAACTTCCTTCTTGCATGCGTGCTCCTCCAGAAGCACACACCATAATAACAGGTAAAGATCTATTAGTAGCATACTCGATCAAACGGGTGATTTTCTCGCCTACTACGGATCCCATACTACCTCCCATGAACTCAAAATCCATAACCCCCATTGCTATGGGAATACCGTTTAGTTGACCTATGCCTGTTTGAACAGCCTCAGTTAAACCTGTCTTTCTTTGATACGAATCGATACGATCTCTATAAGGCTCCTCTTCCGAGTGAAATTCAATGGGGTCGATAGAGACCATGTCTTCATCCATAGGATCCCAAGTGCCCGGATCAATCGAAAGTTCGATTCTATCTGAACTACTCATTTTCAAATGATATCCACATTGTTCACAAATATTCATTTTTGACTTAAAAAATTTCTTATAATTTAATCCATAACAATTTTCGCATTGAACCCATAAATGTCTGTATTTTTGATTTATATCGAAATCATTCGATCCTTCTCCTATATCACTGTCATTACCGCCAGTTCTTATATTAGAATTCCCACTATCACTACCACTTATACTTTCACCACTACAAATATAACTATAAATGGAACTATCAATACGGATTTCAGAACGAAGATAACTATCAATGCAACTATTAATGTGATTATTCCAACTATATTTAGTATCATACATGTCACAATCATAGTAGCGATTGTCACTCTTAGACCCATTATTCAGATAACTAGAAAAAGAACTTTCTAGTTCACTCAGAAAAGAACTATCATTGTCAATCTCAAAAATCTGATTTTCAATATCAAAATATACGGAATAACTGTTACCATTACTATCCCTAACTAAAAAAGTTTCATCATAGATGAAACTCCAAATGTCCCTGACACCTAAAAAATGATCAACATTACTGCAACTATAACTGCCACTATCGCTCCAACTAGGAATGTTTTTATCCGTATCATTTAGAATGGGGTCTTCACTTCCACTGGTATTTCCAATAGGACAGCCAAGACTGTCCATTGATTTACTTAGCCCACACCTGTGTTCTAACTCCTCGTTAGACAATATCGAATTGAACCACCATTTTTCCATAGAGCCTTCCTGCCCCCTATTTGAAAATACAATAGATGAATAGTCATTCGATGAATAATCATTTTACTATTTCATTTCCTATCGGAATAAGCATATAGATCCAATTACTAGGATCATTAACTAATAACGAGTGAGCATTGAAAGAAATGATTCTGGGAATCCGGGGTATCAATTCACTATATATGATGGAACCTTTTCTTCAATTAAAGAGGGGTTTCTCCCATGTCATGTACAAATTCTCATCGAAAAGATAAATATTTGTTCCCTCCTATGAAGAATTCATTTTCGTAGAATCTCGTATAATAGAATATTAAGTGCCTATTGCAACACGGAATGAAAGGGACAATATACAGGATGGGTAGAAGGAGTTGTGACCCTTGGCTTGATCTATGGTCCGAAACTACGGGATATAAAATGATCCACCAATCCTAAGGATCCATAGGATTAATTATGGATCCAACAATAGAAGCATTGAGTT